TGAGAACCATGAAAAGCAAGATCCCGAATAAGAAAACAGAAACCGAGGAAACCACAAGAGTGAAGACTAGTAGAGTCTCGTCTTTTGTCATTCTTTGCTCCTTTTTCACTCAATGATTCATTCGAATTTCCCGACCAAAAATTCTATATGTCTATTCTATGATATTTCTATATATATAGAATATGATATCTAATATGACACCCGATTTGTCAAAGGGATTGGATTGGTGACTTACCCATTCAGTGACTTTGGCACTGGACGTTCCAAAAACGGGTACTATCGGATCGGGTGAATTAGAGAATAGACAGAGATCCGTTGGCATTTCAGTCTTTCTTCTCCTTTCAGGGCCTATCCGAAAGAGAATCCAGTACCTCTTGGTCCTGAATATCAGAATAGGACGAACGAACCGGCCTCCGCGGATATCTTTGCTTCGGAACAAAACCCTGCAATCAAATAGATTGTCCCAAGGGCGCCATATTCTAGGAGCCCAAGTTATGCTATTGAAAATTCGTTCCTCTAGCAGTTCCGGTTTGACCATTCCGTTCCCTTTTTCAAACTCCACTTCTTTTCATATAGCAATCCCTGATCAAAGAGAGAACAATATCCATTTCAAAACATTTCTAACGGATTCCTTGGTTCGGACCGACGAAGTAATGGCACTCAATTATTATCAACCTGACTGCAATCTTTTTCTGTCGGTAAGGATTGCACCAGAGCACCTTCTACTTCTAATAGGCCATGAACTATAGATAGAGAAGAATCATTCTGAGCGAGTCCATAAGAAGCGACCCACTTTTTTTCATCGGTTCCGGGGGAAGACCAAAGATCTTGCGCGACCGGTCCGCCAGAAAAACTCAAAAGAGAAAGAAGTCTCGTTAATCTCTTCATGCTCGTTCCAAGTTCGAAGTACCCTTTGGCCAAAGAAAAACCCGCTTCCTGACACGATTGCCTCTTTATATAGATAGATTCTATGGGGTTATTACTTAGAAGTCTATTTTGTACAAGAGCCCCTCCTATCTGATAGAAAAGGGTCCCATGATCCCGAGCCGGTCTTACCTTGGCTCGCAAACCCCAAGTTTGTCTATGAAGAGCTAATCTAATTGTATTAGTTTCTATAATGGATTTCTTATGTGGAATACTAATGGATAGGGCCTCGTTGCTAAGTGCTACAAGATCTAGTGCACTGGAACTCGTGGTTATGGACCCGAATCCTTTAGTATGGAACATTGTCTTTTCCAAGTAAAAACCCCTAGTATATGAAAGAATGAAAAGGTGCTTTCGTTCTTGTGGAATAAGAAGCCCTCGTACCTTAATGAAAGGAAAATAGGAATTTTTCGTTAGGTATTTGACCAAATAGGATCGTCCAGTTCCTATAGAACCTATCACTAAAATACCCGATAGGGCTAAGCGGAACGAAAAGGGTTTTCCATGAGATGGTAAATGAAAACGATTAGCCCCACACGAGGTTTGGGAATAAGTGATTGTCTGATAATGAGCAAGGAATATACGTCTTTCTGCTAAAGAGGATCTATTAAACTCATAATTCATTAGATCCTTGTTATCAATGTCAACTAGGTATCATAAGTAAATGGATCCCGGTTGTTCAATCCTTTGATAACCAAGGTCATTCTTTGCTAAAGAGAAATGATCACTATGAGTCAGACTCAATAGAATTGGATCCATTCCAAATAGCGAGAATTAGGATTCTTGATCCCTCTCAATCTCTCTTTCAATTCGAGGATCCAGAGAGGTGTTTTCATAGTCATCTCCGAATATTTGCCATCTCCGAATATTTTCGATTTCATTTTTCTATGATATGTCTTTCTATATGAAAATTGGTTATTTACGATGTACGATGATCCCTGTTAAGCATCCATGGCTGAATGGTTAAAGCGCCCAACTCATAATTGGTAAATTTGCGGGTTCAATTCCTGCTGGATGCACGCGAACGGGAACGTTCCATAAGTCTATTGGAACTGGCTCTCTATCCATGGAATCTCATCCATCATCCATACATAACGAATTGGTATGGTATATTCATACCATAACATAAGAACAATAAGAACTCGAATTCTTATCGATACTGGAACTCAGAGCATAGGAGGGAAAGTCGATTTATGGATGGAATCAAATACGCAGTATTTACAGAAAAAAGTCTTCGTTTATTGGGAAAGAATCAATATACTTTTAATGTCGAATCGGGATTCACTAAGACAGAAATAAAGCATTGGGTCGAACTCTTCTTTGGTGTTAAGGTAGTAGCTGTGAATAGCCATCGACTACCCAGAAAGGGTAGAAGAATGGGACCTATTCTGGGACATACAATGCATTACAGACGTATGATCATTACCCTTCAACCGGGTTATTCTATTCCACTTCTAGATAGAGAAAAAAACTAAAGGAGAATACTTAATAATACGGCGAAACATTTATACAAAACACCTATCCCGAGCACACGCAAGGGAACCGTAGACAGGCAAGTGAAATCCAATCCACGAAATAATTTGATCCATGGACGGCACCGTTGTGGTAAAGGTCGTAATTCCAGAGGAATCATTACCGCAAGGCATAGAGGGGGAGGTCATAAGCGCCTATACCGTAAAATCGATTTTCGACGGAATCAAAAAGACATATCTGGTAGAATCGTAACCATAGAATACGACCCTAATCGAAATGCATACATTTGTCTCATACACTATGGGGATGGTGAGAAGAGATATATTTTACATCCCAGAGGGGCTATAATTGGAGATACTATTGTTTCTGGTACAAAAGTTCCTATATCAATGGGAAATGCCCTACCTTTGAGTGCGGTTTGAACTATTGATTTACGTAATTGGAAGTAACCAATTAGGTTTACGACGAAACCTAGAAATCGATCACTGATCCAATTTGACTACCTCTACGGGATAGACCTCAACAGAAAACTGTTGAGTAACGGCAGCAAGTGATTGAGTTCAGTAGTTCCTCATAGAAAATTATTGACTCTAGAGATATGGTAATATGGAGAAGACAAAATTGTTTGAAGCACGCACAGAACCGGAAGCGCCCCTTGTTTCAAAGAGAGGAGGACGGGTTATTCACATTTAATTTGATGGTCAGAGGCGAATTGAAAGCTAAGCAGTGGTAATTAAGACCCCCCGGGGAAAATAGGGATGTCTCCTACGTTACCCATAATATGTGGAAGTATCGACGTAATTTCATAGAGTCATTCGATCTGAATGCTACATGAAGAACATAAGCCAGATGACGGAACGCGGAGACCTAGGATGTAGAAGATCATAACATGAGCGATTCGGCAGATTTGGATTCCTTTCCTATATATCCACTCATGTGGTACTTCATCATACGATTCATATAAGATCCATCTGTCTAGAGATCGTCATATACATCTAGAAAGCTGTATGCTTTGGAAGAAGCTTGTACAGTTTGGGAAGGGGTTTTTTGAGAGAAAAGAAGAATCTACTTCAACCGATATGCCCTTAGGCACGGCCATACATAACATAGAAATCACACGTGGAAGGGGTGGGCAATTAGCTAGAGCAGCAGGTGCTGTAGCGAAACTGATTGCAAAAGAGGGTAAATCGGCCACTTTAAGATTACCATCTGGGGAGGTCCGTTTGGTATCCCAAAATTGCTTAGCAACAGTCGGACAAGTGGGTAATGTTGGGGTGAACCAAAAAAGTTTGGGTAGAGCCGGATCTAAGTGTTGGCTAGGTAAACGCCCCGTAGTAAGAGGGGTAGTTATGAACCCTGTGGACCACCCCCATGGGGGCGGTGAAGGGAAAGCCCCCATTGGTAGAAAAAAACCCACAACCCCTTGGGGTTATCCTGCGCTTGGAAGAAGAACTAGGAAAAGGAAAAAATATAGTGATAGTTTTATTCTTCGTCGCCGTAAGTAAATACGTAACTAGGAATATGGAAAATTGCATTTTTGGAATTTGCAATAATGCGATGGGCGAACGACGGGAATTGAACCCGCGCATGGTGGATTCACAATCCACTGCCTTGATCCACTTGGCTACATCCGCCCCTTATCCAGCTAAAGGATTTTTCTCTTTGTTCCATTCATCATTATTCTATTTATTCTGACCTCCATACTTCGATCGAGATATTGGACATAGAATGCCACTCTTTAAAATGGAAAAAGGAGTAATCAGCTGTGACACGAAAAAAAACGAATCCTTTTGTAGCTCATCATTTATTGGCAAAAATCGAAAAGGTCAATATGAAGGAGGAGAAAGAAACAATAGTAACGTGGTCCCGGGCATCTAGCATTCTACCCGCAATGGTTGGCCATACAATCGCGATTCATAATGGAAAGGAACATATACCTATTTACATAACAAATCCTATGGTAGGTCGCAAATTGGGGGAATTCGTGCCTACTCGGCATTTCACGAGTTATGAAAGTGCAAGAAAAGATACTAAATCTCGTCGTTAACTGAATTCAGAATAGAAAGATTCAAAATAAAAAAAAAACAAACAAAGGTAGGCGGGGAATAACCTTATTTATGACAAGTTTCAAACTGGTAAAGTATACCCCTAGAATAAAGAAGAAGAAGAGTGGGCTAAGGAAACTCGCAAGGAAAGTTCCAACCGATCGTCTACTTAAGTTCGAACGGGTTTTCAAAGCACAAAAACGCATCCATATGTCTGTTTTCAAAGCACAAAGAGTTCTTGATGAGATTCGCTGGCGTTACTACGAAGAAACTGTTATGATACTGAACCTCATGCCTTATCAAGCATCTTATCCCATCCTAAAGTTGGTTTATTCGGCAGCAGCAAATGCTACTCATTATAGGGATTTCGACAAAGCGAATTTATTCATCACTAAAGCCGAAGTCAGTAGGAGTACTATTATGAAAAAATTCAGACCTCGAGCTCGAGGACGTAGTTCTCCCATAAAAAAAACCATGTGTCATATAACAATTGTACTAAATATAGTAAAGAAATCTAAATAATCTTTAGATCCATCTAAGATTTCGATTCCCAGTAAAAAAAAAAATAGAATAGAAAAATATGGGACAAAAAATAAATCCACTCGGTTTCAGACTTGGTACAACCCAAAATCACCATTCCTTTTGGTTCGCACAACCAAAAAATTATTCTGAAGGTCTACAGGAAGATAAAAAAATACGGAATTGTATCAAGAACTATATACAAAAGAATAGGAAAAAAGGCTCGAATAGAAAAATAGAATCAGACTCAAGTTCCGAAGTAATTACACATAATAGAAAAATGGACTCAGGCTCAAGTTCCGAAGTAATTACACATATAGAAATTCAAAAAGAAATCGATACGATCCACGTCATAATCCATATTGGATTCCCCAATTTATTAAAGAAAAAAGGAGCAATCGAAGAATTAGAGAAAGATCTACAAAAGGAAGTTAATTCTGTAAACCAGAGACTTAATATTGCTATTGAAAAAGTTAAAGAACCTTATAGACAACCTAACATTCTTGCAGAATATATAGCTTTCCAATTAAAAAATAGAGTTTCATTCCGAAAGGCAATGAAAAAAGCCATTGAATTAACTAAAAAAGCAGATATAAGGGGAGTAAAAGTAAAAATTGCAGGTCGTCTCGCAGGGAAAGAAATTGCACGTGCCGAATGCATCAAAAAGGGTAGACTTCCCCTCCAAACAATTCGCGCTAAAATTGATTATTGCTGCTATCCAATTCGAACTATCTATGGAGTATTAGGTGTAAAAATTTGGATATTCGTAGACGAAGAATAACTAGCCTTGTCTTCCCATTCTGTTCAGTGATAGAATAAAAAATGACAAGAGCCTTATTTTTCCTGAAATCCCTGAAAAAGAAGAAGAAATTCTACCTCTTTCTATAAGATTTAATGAAAATTGATAAATCTTTTAATATAATTGCTATGCTTAGTGTGTGACTCGTTAGTTTTTTCTTTAGAGTCGAAAATGGAGATTCAAAAAAATTGACTGAACCCTACTATAAATAGAAAAAGAAAAAAACTTAGTAATTATAGAAAATTAACTAATAACCAACCTATTGCTTCGTATTGTCGAGATCCTAACTAAGAAACAGTCACTATATGATACATCTATCATAAATGAGTAGATCTATCATATAGTTGTAGCAACTGCAATTTTTTCTCTAAAAAAGAAAATGGATTCTAGGTTGTGAAGCAAAACTAAAGGGATGTGGATAAAAGGAGGGATGATAGAAGGAAAGAATAGGAATAAGAAAGATATAGGATTCCAATATGTATGGTCTATGAGTTACATCATAAAAGGCAATGTGATAAAGCATCAATATAATAAAAATAACAGAGAATTCGAAATCGTAACTTGAAACAAGAAATACAAATTTAAAACAATAATAAAGAGCGGCCCGGGTTAATAAAACTGAGAAAATTGACTCGGAAAGAAATTTTTTGGAAGCTCCATTGTGGGATTCAGACCTAACCATTAAAGGAGAAGTAGTGGGAACGACAGAACCTATGACTGCATAGGATTTTATTGAAAAGAATCCTAATACTTCATTGGGTGGGATGGCGGAACAAACCAAAAAAATTGCCTTATTTGGTAAGGTTATAATATAAATTAACAAATAAGACAGGAAAGAGTAAATATTCGCCCGCGAAATATTTATTGAATTAGAATACTTTACCGCGATTCAATAAGAGTAAAAATAAGGAGATTTTTTGTTAAGAAAGATTACATTATCCATAAATATAGAATATAGATAAATAGACACACACATCTAGATATATTCTAGATCTTCTTTCTTGACTATATATTTATCTATTTTAACAAATTCAATATTCAATATTAAAAAAACCCTAACTTTTTCTATTATCTATTAATGTGCATCTATCCATAATATTTTGGAATATTATGGAATTAGAGAAATTTGCACGCTTTCTCATTTCATTCGCGAGGAGCTGGATGAGAAGAAACTCTCATGTCCAGTTTTGCAGTAGAGATGGAACTAAGAAAGAACCATCGACTATAACCCCAAAAGAACCAGATTTCGTAAACAACATAGAGGAAGAATGAAGGGAAAATCCTGCCGAGGCAATCGTATTTGTTTTGGTAGATATGCTCTTCAAGCACTTGAACCCGCTTGGATCACGTCGAGACAGATAGAAGCAGGACGAAGAGCAATGACACGATATGCACGTCGTGGTGGAAAACTATGGGTACGTATATTTCCCGACAAACCGGTTACACTAAGACCCACGGAAACACGTATGGGCTCAGGAAAGGGATCCCCCGAATATTGGGTAGCCGTTGTTAAACCAGGTCGAATACTTTATGAAATGGGCGGAGTATCCGAAACTGTAGCTAGAGCAGCTATCTCCATAGCTGCCAGTAAAATGCCCATACGAAGTCAATTTCTTCGATTAGAGATAGAGATATAGAACCCAAAAAAAGGAGTATTGAAGATAAAAAAACCAGGTTTTTCTTTCTGGAAAGACAATATTTCTTTCATCCTTTTGCATTGAAATAACAAATTGAAATCAAAATAATATGATTCAACCTCAGACCCTTTTAAATGTAGCAGATAACAGTGGAGCTCGAAAATTGATGTGTATTCGAGTCATAGGAGCTGCTAGTAATCAGCGATATGCTCGTATTGGTGATGTTATTGTTGCTGTAATCAAAGACGCAGTGCCCCAAATGCCTCTAGAAAGATCCGAAGTAATTCGAGCTGTAATTGTACGTACATGTAAAGAGTTCAAATGCGAAGACGGTATAATAATACGCTATGATGACAATGCAGCGGTTATCATTGATCAAAAAGGAAATCCAAAAGGAACTCGAGTTTTTGGCGCGATCGCCGAGGAATTGAGAGAGTTGAATTTTACTAAAATAGTTTCATTAGCTCCTGAAGTATTATAAATACTAGTAGGCAAGATATAGATCAAAGAAAAAATTAGTAGATTGTGTTTCACGTATATGCTTTAAAATCCAAAATAAAAAAAAAAGAAAACATGTTGATTATAGAAAAATTAGGAGGAACCTAGAATTAGAGTCTTATGGGCAAGGACACTATTGCTGATTTACTAACCTCTATAAGAAACGCGGACATGAATAAAAAAGGAACAGTTCGAGTAGTATCTACAAATATTACCGAAAACATTGTTAAAATACTTCTACGAGAGGGTTTTATTGAAAGTGTTCGGAAACATCAGGAAAGTAACAGATATTTCTTGGTTTCAACTTTGCGACATCAAAAGAGAAAGACTAGAAAAGGAATATATAGAACTAGAACCTTTTTAAAGCGTATCAGCCGACCCGGCTTACGAATTTATGCCAACTATCAAGGAATTCCTAAAGTTTTGGGCGGAATGGGAATTGCTATTCTTTCTACTTCTCGAGGTATAATGACAGATCGAGAAGCTCGACTAAACAGAATTGGGGGAGAAGTCTTATGTTATATATGGTAATCGCCCCTCCTATAGTACCCGAATTCTATCTCGAACTTCCTATTTTTCAAATAAAAATACAACGTTTTTTTTTATTTGAAAATCAAAATAGAAAAATAGGAGAAAAAAAAATATGACAGAAAAAAAAAATAGGAGAGAAAAAAAAAACCCGAGAGAAGCAAAAGTCACTTTCGAAGGTTTAGTTACGGAAGCCCTACCCAACGGAATGTTCCGCGTTCGCCTAGAGAATGACACCATCATTCTGGGCTATATTTCAGGAAAGATCCGGTCTAGTTCTATACGAATACTGATGGGGGATAGGGTCAAAATTGAAGTAAGTCGTTATGATTCAAGCAAGGGACGTATAATTTATAGACTTCCCCATAAGGATTCGAAGCGTACCGAAGACTCGAAGGATACCGAAGATTTGAAGGATACCGAAGATTTGAAGGATACCAAAGATTCAAAGAATTAGGTTTTTCTTTTTTTTTCTAGGGTAATAAATTCAAAGTTCCAAAATTCAAGCGAAGAGACTTATTTTTTCCAAAGATTAGATTCATAGTTTAAGAAAGGAATACGGAAATATGAAAATAAGAGCTTCTGTTCGTAAAATTTGTACAAAATGTCGACTGATTCGTAGGCGTGGACGAATTAGAGTCATTTGTTCCAACCCGAAGCATAAACAAAGACAGGGGTAATCTTTCGAAAAAGAACTTTACTTTCTAAAAAGTAAAAAAAGTACCCGCGGAAATGTCCAAATTCCAAATAAAATAATTAAAGTAAAGGATATATTTTACCCTGAAACGGATATCTTTGTATCTTTTTTTCTTTTTGTTATTTCTAACTCATATTTATGAGATAATAAAATATGACAAAAGCTATACCAAAAATTGGTTCACGTAGGAAAGTGCGTATTGGTTTGCGTAGGAATGCGCGTTTTAGTTTACGGAAGAGTGCACGTAGAATAACAAAAGGAGTTATTCATGTTCAAGCTAGTTTCAACAATACCATTATAACTGTTACAGACCCGCAGGGTCGGGTGGTTTTCTGGTCCTCCGCGGGTACTTGTGGATTCAAAAGCTCAAGAAAAGCATCACCCTATGCTGGTCAAAGAACAGCAGTAGATGCTATTCGTACAGTGGGTTTGCAACGAGCAGAAGTTATGGTAAAGGGTGCTGGTAGTGGAAGAGATGCCGCATTACGAGCCATTGCTAAAAGTGGTGTACGATTAAGTTGTATACGCGATGTAACACCTATGCCGCATAATGGATGTCGACCTCCTAAAAAAAGACGTCTGTAAAAGAATTAAACCGCTTTCAAGAGAAATAAACGATTCAATGATCAAATAATAATACTAGTCTATTATGGTTCGAGAGGAGGTAGCAGGATCCACTCAAACACTACAGTGGAAGTGTGTTGAATCAAGAGTAGATAGTAAGCGTCTTTATTATGGTCGTTTCATTTTGTCCCCGCTTAGAAAAGGTCAAGCGGATACCGTCGGTATTGCCTTGCGAAGAGCTTTACTTGGAGAAATAGAAGGAACATGTATCACACGTGCAAAATTTGGGAGCGTGCCACACGAATATTCTACAATAGCAGGTATTGAAGAATCCGTACAAGAAATTTTACTAAATTTGAAAGAAATTGTATTGAGAAGTAATCTCTATGGAGTTAGAGACGCATCAATTTGTGTCAAAGGTCCTAGATACATAACTGCTCAAGATATCATCTTACCCCCTTCCGTAGAGATCGTTGATATGGCACAACCTATAGCTAACTTGACAGAGCCCATTGATTTCTGTATTGAGTTACAGATCAAGAGAGATCGCGGATATCACACGGAACTCAGAAAGAACTCTCAAGATGGAAGTTATCCCATAGATGCTGTATCCATGCCTGTTCGAAATGTGAATTATAGTATTTTTTATTGTGGGAATGGAAATGAAAAACACGAGATACTTTTTCTAGAAATATGGACGAATGGAAGTTTAACCCCTAAGGAAGCGCTTTATGAGGCTTCTCGTAATTTGATTGATTTATTTCTTCCTTTTCTACACGCGGAGGAAGAGGGCACTAGTTTCGAAGAAAATAAAAACAGGTTTACTCCACCCCTTTTAACCTTTCAAAAAAAATTAACTAATCTAAAGAAAAACAAAAAAGGAATTCCATTGAATTGTATTTTTATTGATCAATTAGAATTGCCTTCTAGAACGTATAATTGTCTCAAAAGGGCCAATATACATACACTATTGGACCTTTTGAGTAAGACTGAAGAAGATCTTATGAGAATTGACAGTTTTCGTATGGAAGATGGAAAACAGATATGGGACACTCTAGAGAAGCATCTCCCAATTGATTTACCTAAGAATAAGTTCTCGTTTTAAATCCATTGCAATTTTTTCCTCTTCTTCCTTTTCGAGTTAGAATAAAAAAAAAGAAAACAATTTTGCATCTTTGGCACAATCTATATTTTCGCGAAATGGATCATAATAAAATGGATTTTAGGTATCTAGGGAAGATTCACTTGGAAGTAACTATTTCCTAGATACCTATGCACGGTACTTCACGGTTGAATGAATCAACCTGAAAAATCCCTAAAAAAGACCTAAAGTTAAGGATTTTTCAATGGGTAATGTTGCTCCAATACCTAACCAAAGAGCTACCGCAGTACCGATTAAAAAGACTGTCGTAGCTACTGGGCGACGAAATGGATTTTGGAATTTATTGACATTCTCTAGAAAGGGTACTGTCAATAAGCCCGTTGGCACAGAAACCATTAAGAGAACGCCCAATAACTTATTGGGTACTGTACGGAGTATTTGAAACACGGGAAAGAAGTACCACTCGGGTAATATTTCCAGAGGAGTTGCAAACGGATCCGCCGGTTCACCAATCATTGACGGCTCAAGAACCGCTAAACCTACATTACATGCAATAGTACCTAGAATTACTACTGGAAAAATATATAAAAGATCGTTGGGCCACGCGGGTTCCCCGTAATAATTATGTCCCATCCCTTTAGCTAATTTTGCTCTTAATACAGGATCATTTAAGTCAGGTTTCTTTGTTATTGGGATAGGTGAATTCTTTAGGATCCATCCCCCAAAGGAACCGGACATGAGAATTTTTCATCATCCGGCTCGAGCAAGAATGAAAGAAAAAAGACCGTGGAAGATCCATAATAGAATAAGGTATATAATGACTCAATGACTCTAGGTAAGAAAAGCTTTATCAGATTCTCTTTTCCGAAGTTGCACCTACAACTACTCATTGAAAAGAATCCTATTCTTATGGGTAAATGCTCAATATCCAAGTGGGCTTGCAAATTTGATCATGATCAATTGCTTTGTGGATTGTCTCATGTCTCTTGATTAGTTGGTGTTTATCCCCTCAATATCGCAAATTTCTTACGTCCAAACAAAGTATTTACTTGTTACTAATAAAAAATCCAAAAGTCTAGCCTACGTTCTTCCTTAGATACCTTCTTTTACTCCGATAGTATTGCGGATCGCAATCGATGCAAAGAAAATGAATGCATTTCCATACTATAATAAAAAAGTAAGTGTAATAAATAGAGAATTAGATCATGTGATATGACTTATTCCATTTCTACTCTATGGGATCTTACGGAGCCTGTTCATGGATGACATGGTCGGGGTATGATCATAGAAAATATTCTCCTCAAGTGAACCAGCCTATCCTTCCTAGATAGGGGACTTACGTGTTGATTGGATGCGGAGACACCTTTGGTTGTGAATTCTAATGTGGCAGATCCAATTCTTTATCTGCATGGCCAAATCAATAATTCAAGTCACACACTCCCATAATCCGCCTTATTTTCTTTCGTAAAATTAACTTCAACTATTTGTATCAAAATACTTCGGAGTTGAAGAAAAGTATCCAAATGACATGTCTTATTTTACAATAACCCATGTTTGTAGCAATGAAATACCACAACCTACCCGATATGATATATGAGAATTAGAATTATCTTTCTCTATGATATGCCTTCCCTATAAAGGACCCGAAATACCTTGCTTACGTATCATTGGAAAGTGCATTAACATAAATACGGCGGTAAGCAGAGGCAGTACAAAAGTATGTAAACTATAAAAACGAGTCAAAGTGGATTGGCCCACACTAGCACTTCCACGCAATAACTCCACTAAAGGCGATCCTATTACCGGAATCGCTTCAGGTACACCTGTCACAATTTTGACTGCCCAATAACCAATTTGATCCCAAGGCAAAGAATAACCAGTTACACCAAACGATGCAGTCAATACAGCCAAAACCACACCTGTGACCCAAGTTAATTCGCGGGGTTTTTTAAATCCACCTGTGAGATACACACGAAATACGTGCAGGATCATCATTAGAACCATCATACTTGCTGACCATCGATGAACTGATCGGATTAACCAACCAAAGTTGGCCTCGGTCATTATGTATTGAACCGAGGAAAAAGCCTCTGTAACGGTTGGGCGGTAGTAAAAAGTCATAGCAAAACCTGTAGCGACTTGTACTAGAAAACAAGTAAGTGTAATTCCCCCTAAACAATAAAATATGTTGACATGAGGAGGAACATATTTACTAGTTATATCATCCGCAATTGCCTGAATCTCAAGACGTTCCTCAAACCAATCATATACTTTATTGAGATAGGTAACTAACCCGAGTCCCCCTCCGAGAACCGTATATGAAAATTTCATCTCGTACGGCTCAAGCAGAAACACACAAATTTTCAACGGATATTAGAAAAAAAAGGGTTCAAAACTTCATCAGCCACTGGATTGGGTCGATTTGCCTTGAAGATATGAAATAAGAAAAATCCAGAATTTATTCTTTGTGATGATAATGCCAAAAAATCTCAAGTTGGCTCATCTGTCTTCCTTTCTTTGCCTTATGTTGGTCATTAGAGGCCTCTTGACTTTTCTCTTCCCTATTTTGGATTTCTTTTTTTTTTTTTTGCGTAATGCGGATTTACTCTTGTTTTGTTTTACTAGTAAATAAATAAAGCAAAAATTCTAGTAGTTTTCTGATAGAAATTATCTTGTTGCGATCCTATGAATCAGTTCAATTAAAACCTTAGATTCATACTAGAGCCACGATGATTGAGTCTCAAGCTAAACAAAAGGCAAGGGTTCTTCGAATAAGAACCGCTTGATGATCATTTATTGAATCGGTGTAATAACTCGACAAAATCAAGAGAAAAAAAAAGTTGTCTTTTGGGCAAACAAATTTGGAAGGAAGACATTTTCTTTTTTTATTAAAAACTACTTGAATTTTTTTCAGTCTGGTTGCGAGGTCTGAATAGTGAGTATGAATCATAGTTCCATTTTTTTTTCTTGATCCACTCTATCTATTTCGTGTTCCAGATACTAGAATAAATAATAAATATCCGACGAATTAGAATCATCTTGATAGAGATAACAGGCCCTTTCTATGTATTATCAATAGGATCAATTCTAACAAGTCACACACTCATATTCCAGAGATACCGAAACAAAAAAATTCCACGGTCGAACTACCAGAATGTCTAGAAATGTAGAGCTTAAAGTAGAAAGGCTTTTTTGGATGGAAAAACTATGACTTCGTAGTTTTAGTTAGTAGAAACCTAATTCATTAAAATTCCGTCCAGTAAAACAGAAGAATTATAAATTTCTAAAATGATAGATAGGAATATCGCGAATAAAGCCATTGCGACCCCCATAAAAGGAGTAGTCCCCCAACCCGGAGCTACTTTCCCATATTCCGAATTCAAGGGTTTCAATAAACTACCTGCGCGAGTTCGTCTTGGCCCAGGTCTAGAACTATCTTCAACGGTTTGTGTAGCCATAAATTCTATTTAATCATTGGTGTTGACTTTGTATACTATTCCGTTGTAGTTGTAAATACACGATCTTTTCGTAGATCCATTGTAATCTTGAAATTCTATAAAAATGGAAACAGCAACTTTAGTCGCCATCTCCATATCTGGTTTACTTGTAAGCTTTACTGGGTATGCCTTATATACCGCGTTTGGGCAACCCTCTCAACAATTAAGAGATCCATTCGAAGAACACGGGGACTAATTGAAGTAAGAAGTCTCCCAGATGGGGAGACTTCTTACTTCAATGAAATTATTTCATTTTTTTAGTCGGAACCTTAGGTGGTTCTCGGAAGAAGATAGCGAAAAAAATTATCCCTAAAGTCGAAACTAAAAGGAACGTATAAACCAATGCTTCCATAGATTCGATCGTGGTTTATTTACAATTATAACTTCCACACCTATTCATTTGTCATTTGGGATCATTTCCCATATAAAGAAAGAAAAAGAGTCAAAGAAAGGATGAGAGATGTTTCCCATGTCAAATCAAAAAAGAGAGATGAAAGATACCATAGCAATGTGGTATCAGACTGCCTGTCTCCTTGTAGTTGGATCTCCAACTTTTTGGAATGTTCCAAATTCCACTTGAGCATCCAAGTCTGGATCAATACCAGCAAAAACATCTCGGAACAAGGTTCTAGCGCCATGCCAAATGTGTCCGAAAAAGAAGAGCAAAGCAAAGGTAGCATGACCAAAAGTGAACCAACCCCTTGGACTGCTGCGAAAAACACCATCCGATTTCAAAGTAGCCCGATCTAATTCAAAAATTTCCCCTAATTGGGAACGCCTCGCATATTTTTTTACAGTAGCAGGATCAGAATAACTTACTCCATTAAGTTCGCCACCATAGAACTCCACCGTTACGCCTACTTGTTCAACACTATATTTGGATTCTGCTCTTCTAAAAGGAACGTCCGCTCTCACAATTCCCTCTTCATCTACCAAAACAACCGGAAATGTTTCAAAAAAAGTAGGCATACGGCGTACAAAAAGCTCGCGCCCTTCTTTATCTCTAAAGACGGGATGTCCTAACCATCCAACAGCTATTCCATCCCCATTGTCCATTGAGCCTGCTCTGAATAATCCCCCCTTTGCCGGATTATTACCAATATAATCATAAAAGGCTAATTTTTCGGGAATTTTAGACCAAGCTTCTGATAAACTAAGATTTTCGGCTAACCCATCGCTAACTCTTCGATATATTTCTTGCTGAAAGTATCCCTGATCCCACTGATAACGAGTAGGCCCAAATAATTCGATTGGGGTAGTTGCTGACCCATACCACATAGTTCCGGCAACTATGAAAGCTGCAAAAAAAACAGCAGCGATACTACTGGAAAGTACAGTTTCAATATTGCCCATACGTAATCCTTTGTATAGACGTTGAGGCGGACGGACACTAAGATGGAATAGGCCCGCTAATATGCCCAATGTACCCGCAGCAATATGATGAGAAGCTATTCCCCCCGGAACAAAAGGATCAAAACCTTCTATACCCCACGCTGGATTTACAGCTTGTACTTTTCCAGTTAGTCCATAAGGATCGGACACCCATATCCCAGGACCATACAAACCCGTTACATGAAATGCGCCAAAGCCAAAGCAAGCCACCCCTGCAAGAAATAAATGAATTCCAAAAATCTTGGGCAAATCCAAAGAGGGTTTTCCCGTCCGCTCATCACAGAATATTTCTAGGTCCCAATATACCCAATGCCAGATAGCTGCCAAGAAACACAAGCCAGAAAACACAATATGCGCACCTGCCACACCTTCATAACTCCAAATACCCGGATTCGTTACAGTTCCTCCTGAAATACTCCAACCACCCCACGAATTGGTTATTCCTAAACGAGTCATGAAGGGAATGACGAACATACCTTGTCTCCACATTGGATCCAGAACAGGATCAGAGGGATCAAAAACCGCTAATTCGTATAAAGCCATCGAGCCGGCCCAACCAGAAACTAGAGCTGTGTGCATTATATGCACCGAAAGCAATCGACCCGGATCATTCAATACAACAGTATGAACACGATACCAAGGCAAACCCATGGAAATACCCCTTTAGCAAAGAAAAATAGACACGATGTCGCTTTATTTTATCGCATTGGAAAAGACTATCCATATCCTATGTACCTAACCCCTTTAGGGGATTCTGTGTCAGAAAGCGTGAATATTTATTTCATTCCATTAAAAATAAGAAGCCAATTCTGTTCGTAAGAAGAAAGAGAAGCAGATCTATTCTATACTCGATAAGTGCCAATATGCAATGGGTAGCTTGGCCTATTTGGAAAAAAAAACGAAGAATAGATCCCTATCCCTCTTTGTTTATCATTCCAATCACCGATTCTTTTTTCTTTATTCAATCTGTCTTACCTTCCTTATAGATATAACCTTTCAATCTATGTATTATTTCAATCTACGTATTAATAGAATCCATAGTATTCATATAGAATAAGAAAAAAAAAAAAGACAATAAACTGCGGATTCTTTCTTTCTCTTCCATTCTTACGTTTCCATATTAAAGTATAGTTTTCTTACTTAAATTTAATAATATTAATCTAATATGCCCATTGGTGTTCCAAAAGTACCTTACCGGATTCCCGGAGATGAAGAAGCGACTTGGGTTGACTTATACAATGTTATGTATCGAGAAAGGACACTTTTTTTAGGTCAAGAGATTCGTTGCGAGATCACGAATCATATTACAGGTCTCATGGTATATCTCAGTATAGAAGATGGAATTAGCGATATTTTTTTGTTTATAAACTCCCCAGGCGGGTGGCTAATCTCAGGAATGGCAATTTTTGATACGATGCAAACGGTGACACCAGATATATATACAATATGCCTCGGAATAGCTGCGTCCATGGCATCCTTCATTCTGCTTGGAGGAGAACCCACCAAGCGTATAGCATTCCCTCACGCGAGGATTATGCTTCACCAACCTGCTAGTGCTTATTATCGGGCAAGGACACCAGAATTTTTACTAGAAGTGGAGGAGTTACACAAAGTTCGCGAAATGATCACAAGGGTTTATGCACTAAGAACAGGCAAGCCTTTTTGGGTTGTATCCGAAGACATGGAAAGGGATGTTTTTATGTCAGCAGACGAAGCCAAAGCTTATGGACTTGTCGATATTGTAGGGGATGAAATGATTGACGAGCACTGCGATACTGATCCAGTGTGGTTTCCAGAAATGTTTAAGGATTGGTAGTGGTCGCATTTCTTGTAAATTTATTTCAAACCTAAATTCAGGTTTTCTGCGATTTAATAGAAAATAGAAATACTTCATGATGATCAATCATCAGGTTAAGATCGATCTAAACCAATCCTTTTTTTCTATATACATACGACATGCCAACGGTTAAACAACTTATTAGAAACGCAAGACAGCCAATACGAAATGCTAGAAAATCGGCCGCGCTTAAGGGATGTCCTCAGCGTCGAGGAACATGTGCTAGGGTGTATGTGTGACTCGTTCAGATCATGAGTTCAAACAAATAAGACAATTTTGGAAGTATCCATGATCGGTACCAATGAATAGGATAGAGAAGCTCTATCCTAGATTTCTATGGTAATATGGAATTTCTGGTTTCCTTTGGTGCAAATCCAATCATCTAAATTGGAAATAAGAAGCAATTCCCCCATTGGTAGAGAATGGTTATCCATTAAGCGGAGGAAATAGTAATAAAAAGAAAAAGGCTTATGCTCCTTTATCTTAAAAGAACGGACTAACAGGGTCAGCTACTTAGCCAACTTTCATAATTAAATGCCGTCACTGTATGGATAACTCTTATTGTGAAAAGAGCTATTTACTCTATAATGGATAGGTAGAGCCAAAGAATGTGAACTATACAAGTTCACAATACCTTTTGATGAAATGAAAGAAAGGGCTCCGGTGTATAGAGAGGGCCTCACCGTTTAAAAGGGAACCATAGAAACGATGGAACCCACTATTTTTTTGAGTATCGTTAGAATTTGTTATTTCTATGCGAAATAACTGAAGGGAATAGAATAAAAAATCGTGGTTGGGAAGGTTACAGTAGCAAAAGCCATTGGAATTAATATTTTATATATCGGAATAATTCGTTTTGTTATTAATGAGAAAAAGGATGGCTAAAAGAAGAGAAATCATTAGTTATTCATTAAGGTTAATTTGATTCAATGACCAGAGTTCCGCGAGGATATATAGCTCGGAGACGACGAACAAAAATGCGTTCATTTGCCTCAAACTTTAGAGGGGCTCATTTAAGACTTAATCGAATGATTACTCAACAAGTAAGAAGAGCTTTTGTTTCCTCTCATCGAGATAGAGGCAGGCAAAAGAGGGATTTTCGTCGTTTGTGGATCACTCGGATAAACGCAGCAACGCGGATATATAAAGTATTCAATAGTTATAGTAAATTAATACACAATCTGTACAAGAAGGAATTGATTCTTAATCGTAAAATGCTTGCACAAGTAGCTGTATCAAATCCAAATAATCTTTACACGATTTCCAATAAAATAAAGATCATCAATTAAATGGATAAAAAAGTAATATACAGGAATAATTAAAACCGAATTCCCGGAGAGGGAACTCCGGGAAGATACAATAAATTAAGATTAAGTGGTAAGAATCAACGAGCATGTTGCAATAAATAAAAAAACTATTTATTCTTCCCCATTTTTCTTTCTTATAACAAACACAAGAATCAAAACTGGATTACTTTCCTTATATATAGGTCTGGCCCTTTCGAATAAAACATCAACAATCGGAACTTAAGTTCCGATTGTTGTTTCTTAAATTCTGGTTGGAGTTTCTTAAGTTTCGATTGGAATTGAACTTTTGCGTTAATTGAGGAATATGTCTATTTTTTCTGGGTCTAGGACCAGTAATTATTGAAATTGACTGGGCTTGAAATTGCTTCTCATTCTCATAGTTACGAAATGGTAAGAAAGATAAAATACGAGCCTGTTTTATAGCAAGAGTAATTAATCGTTGTTGTTTCAAGGTTAATCTATTTATTCGTCTCGATAATATTTTTCCTTGTTCACTAATAAATCGATTAATTAAACTCATGTTTCTATAATCAATTGGATCCCCCGGGCCAATCCGAGGACGCCTACGAAAAGGTTGTTTGGATTTACGAAAAGGTTGTTTGGATTTACGAAAAGTTTGCTTGGACTTACGAAAAGTTTGCTTGGATTTTTGAAAAGTTTGCTTGGATTTACGAAAGGGTTGCTTAGATTTATGAAAAGGTTGTTTAGATGTATACATGATTTATTCTTTATTAAAAAATTGGAAAAAAAATGGATTTCTTTATTTTATTAATTTTGGATCCAGAAGAAGTAGTCTTTCTTTGGTCCATATATTATTTGATTCATATATAGTATATGAATACCCTCTATACATATGAAATAATATCTACCTGAAATCAAATGAGTTGATTTGTATTTTGTATTCTATCTATGTTCTATATATTAAATCTGTTCTTTGGAAAGATCGAACACACGATGCTCCTATTTTTTTATTTCGCCATGAGTCGTATGCTTGCGACAATAACGACAAAATTTTTTGAATTCTAATTGTCCAGGTGTATTGTGGCGATTCTTTTGAGTACTATATCTAGAAATCCCCGTCGATTCCTTATTGGCACCTTTTCGAACACAACTGATACATTCCAAAATAAGTCTGATTCTAACATCTTTCCCCTTGGCCATGAACCTCCTTTCTTTTTTGGATTGACTTAACTTAATTCTTCTACTTATTCTTTTATTCTTCTATTTTGAATCCGAAGAAGAAGAATAAAATCCATTAGAATAAAAAATTTTGGAAATTCTTAAATTAAGTAATAAAAAATGGAGAAATAATTAAAGAATACAATCCTTGTCGAATTAGCAAGGATTTTGCTTCGAAATCCTTTCATTTAAGTAGCCAGCCCAGCCTCTTTCTATGCTCTGATTTCTGAGGCCTGACTTAGCTTGGATACCGCTTTTAATTGAATTTCTGTTTTCCAAAATGGGATTTACCGAATTTTTCATGACTCTGAGGTTCAACCCAATCCATCTTTTCTTTCTTTTTCCTTCCTATACTAAAAAAAAAGGATTGAAAAAGGGAAAATTTTCGTCATGTCACGAAGAATTCCTCGCATAGCAATAACTAGAATTAAAAAAAAGGGAATGACAAAGCATCTGGGAATAAACGATTAATTTCTATCAATAAACCTGCTAAAGCCCCAAACCATAGAGTACTTAGCACGGGTGCTACAGAGAGATATGTTTTTATATCCCGCATTGAAAATCCTCCTTCCTTATTGGAATACATATATGATCAGATACTCTTGCCCAAGATCTTTTGTATTTCTTTTGTTTATGCGAAATTCCTAACTAAAAAAACAAAATCAATATTCTATATAGAATGAACCGTATAGACGAGATTTTCCTATCCCTAAAAAAGAAAAAGATGACCTCTTCTTCCTATACATTACCAAGGAATAGTAATCTTTCTTTTATAGGTGAAATTAGATTCGATTTTAGATGTATACCATTCCTTGACTTGATTATATGAGACCAAAAAGAAGAAATGACAAGAAGGTTCTATATAGATAGAGAAAGAGAAGAAAATTACGATGTGGAAAACAAGACAGGAATTGTGTACAATGCCATTGTACAACAATTTGGAAAAGGGATGTAGCGCAGCTTGGTAGCGCGTTTGTTTTGGGTACAAAATGTCACAGGTTCAAATCCTGTCATCCCTACCTATTACTTCTTTCTTCTTTATGGGCAGTAGCGAGGAGATCAATTAAAGTGGGTATAACTTGAATTTGTGGATACTATACGTACGTGAGACACGTTAGGAGTAGAAAAGGGTTTTCTTTTTGAATGAAAGCGCTCTTAGTTCAGTTCGGTAGAACGCGGGTCTCCAAAACCCGATGTCGTAGGTTCAAATCCTACAGAGCGTGATTCCATCTATCTTATGTCGAAGCAGAGTAAAATAACTTAACAAAACAAAGTTGAATTGCAACTCCAATTTGACCTCCTCTCTGGTCTGGAGGAGGTCAATCAAAAAAGAAATATTACTCAATCAAAGATCCAACTGATCCCCACGCCTGTATTGCAAATACGCAGTCACGAATAATCCCGCTAAAGTAATAGGAATTAGGCCTAAGACGATTCCAAATAGAAAAACTTCAATCATTTCGATTTGTTCGAGGGGATAAAAAAAAAGAGGTACGATCTATCCCTAAATAGTAGTCTAAATTATCCACGAATCTCAATGACCAAGAAAAGAATTGGTAATTAGTGTGGAAAAGAGTCGTAGAATACCAGGAATCCAAAAGAAAGATTTTTCTTTTCTGACTTATTCATTCAATTCATTTCAAATAAGACGTATCTTGTTCAAACCAATAAATAGAGCTGGGGTTATAGTTAAAGCAGCCAGTAGAAAACCGAAATAACTAGTTATAGTAAGCATGAAAGGGTTAAATTCCATTTATTTTTTTACTACACTACATATGTTGGTAAAGCACTTACCTAAGTTATGGAAAATTCAGAATTCATCGGTTATTTTAGATAATACTAAAAAACAAGATCGAGTGAGATACAGAAGTGTAAAAGAGAATCGATTCATCAGATGCGACATGAGTCCCTAATTCCGAATCAAGAGATTTGTTGTGGAATCTGTCAGTTGAGTAAAGTAATAATATTAAGAACTAGATCATCTAACCCCATTGAAAAATGAAATTGGATTTTCGGGAGAATTTTGGAATAAAAGATAAATAAAGAATTGAAACGGTCGAATATTCCCCTATTCCTTCTTATTTTAACTGATTGTATTCCATATGGAATAAGAGGAGAAGAAAATGGAATAAGAGGAGAAGAAAAGCATTCCACGACCCCCCGAGGGGCCCCTTAAAAAAAGGAAAGCTCCTCCTTGAATTTACTTTATTTTTATTCCTTTTTCGAACCCCCAACCAAAGTTGATTCGAAGACGAGTCACTTCAATTATCCTTTTAAGTTTTATCTTCTGTCTTTCCCTATTTCATCTCGTAAAGTTCCACTCTTGCAGTTTAGTCAAGAAAGTTAGACCTAATCCAACAAATAAGGCAAGGATTGGTTACGAATCTTGATTCTTCAAAGAATGTTTTCTTTCTTTCATAACAGATTATCTACTATTCGATTTTCTATTTATTAGATATTATGCTAACCAATTAAATTCCTTAAAGGGAAAGGTTGGATTGG